CCAGAAGGGCTTATTTGATCTAATCGTACCACGTAATCTTTTAAAAAGCGTTCTGGGTGAGTTATTTAAACTGCACGCTTTCTTTCCCAATTCCAGTAGGGTGCACTAAGTTCAATTATCTTATTTGTAGCAAACAAGCAGTTAACTTATCAGAATCAAAGTAAATAAGAGTGGAGTTTTCTTTAGTGACCTAAGATCGAATTATCGAAAGAATCAAAAGTTGCGGATAACTCCTTTTTTACCTGGATTCCTGATTACTAAATTAATCAGTCTCTATCAATAACAATAAGATAAAAGCGTGAGTTCTTCCTTTCAGGAAATTGGGCAAACAAGACGAATTTCGTCTTACGTATATAATGAAATGCCAATCAAATAGAGAAAAGATAGATATAGAATTTTGTATCTTTTTCTTCATCTCCCGAAAATCCCATTGTTACTAAGAATCCCGCTTTTGGCGCATTCTAACGAATCTTTCGAGAATTTGTAAAAAACCCTTTAATTAGAAATTAGAAGACAAGAACAAAACACAAAGAAATAAAGAAAACCAATCAAGATTGATTATCATACTCTTTCATGGAGAAAGGTGAAGAAGTCCATTTATTTAGTTTTACATTTTGAATTAATTAATAATAACTACGAATTCATAATAATCACAATTCTGAATTATAATTAGTATAAATAAAAAATATTAAAAAAATAATAACAGGTACAATATAGTAAATCGAGGTACCATTTTATGACAACTTTCAACCTTCCCCCTATTCTTGTGCCTTTAGTGGGCTTAGTATTTCCGGCAATTGCAATGGCTTCTTTATTTCTTCATGTTCAAAAAAATAAGATTGTTTAGATCTGAGAGGATGCAACCTCGGCTGTTTTTTTTTGAAACTGTAGCATAACACAGATGTTTCGTTCGTGCAATATAGTATAATGTGTGATTTCCACTGAACAGAAAAGAAAAAACCTGCAGAAAATGAAAATGATCGATGGATAAATGAATCCTAACTAGTTTCAGATAGATCAGGATTTTTGGATACCTAAAATGTAAAGTTGGTGGATCCATATGTATATTGTATATTGGGATCCTATGAAGGGAATGTTATTATTTTAGATCTAACCAATTTGATGAATAATTCCTAAAGCTTCACGTCAAACTAGTGCTAGTTCACATCAAACTAGTACTAGTTGATGAGAGTTCCTTTGGAAACAAAAAAGGAAAGGGTATTCTCTCAATTCCAATAAAATACAATCAGATCAAGTATGAGTTGGCGATCAGAACATATATGGATAGAACTTATAACGGGGTCTCGAAAACTAAGTAATTTTTGCTGGGCCCTTATCGTTTTTTTAGGTTCATTAGGATTCTTGTTGGCTGCAACTTCCAGTTATCTTGGTAAAAATGTGATATCTTTTGTTCCGTATCAGCCAATTATTTTTTTTCCACAAGCAATTGTGATGTCTTTCTACGGGATCGCGGGTCTATTTATTAGTTCCTATTTGTGGTGCACAATTTCTTGGAATGTAGGGAGTGGGTATGATCGATTCGATAGAAAGGAGGGAATAGTGTGTATTTTTCGTTGGGGATTTCCTGGAAAGAATCGTCGCATATTCCTCCGATTCCTTATAAAGGATATTCAATCCATTCGAATAGAAGTTAAAGAGGGTATTTATGCTCGTCCTGTCCTTTATATGGACATCAGAGGCCGGGGAGCTATTCCGTTGACTCGTACTGATGAGAATTTGACTCCACTAGAAATTGAACAAAAAGCTGCGCAATTGGCCTATTTCTTGCGCGTACCTATTGAAGTCTTTTGATTTTGAGAAAAAACAGGGCTGAAGAACGAATGTTTTCTCAGTAGTTTCGTTAAAACGTTCAGTCGAGCCAAAGCCGATGCATACGGAACCACCATAAAACAAAACTCTTTTTTTATGTATATCCAAATGCATTCCAAATCTATGCAACTCAATCGAAACAAATAAGAAATTGAACTACCGAAAGAAAAAAATTTCTCTTGTTTAAGTTGTTACTATTGTTGGAAGTGATACTTTAGATGCAGATAGATCATATTTTGTAAATTGTTTCCTTTTTGGCAATCGATCCCTTTTTATCCTTTCATTTGTGTTCTTTACTAACCAACAATAGGTTATCTTAATAATGATAACTGGCCCATTTCTGTCTTGTTTGTTTTGCCGCTCATTTTTTTGATCATCACATTATACTTTATACTTTCTATCTTTCTCTCAATTATTCTATTCTTGACTAGGGCGAATGGTTGGAATCTTTTTGAAATATTGGATATTTTGATAGAAAAGGAGTTCCCTTACCTCAAAATATCTGTAAACACTATTTTGGATTATTTCTTCATTCGAAATTCAAAGCGGAGTCTTAGTCTATTTCTGTATTCTTTCTAAATTCAAACAAGATCACAAATAAAATAGATTCATAGGTTTGATACCTTATCTAGATTTTCTATTTGAAAGAAATATTCGATTATATAGAGTCGACAAATGAAGTGGGTTAATTAAAAATTCACAGGTGAAAAATGGCAAAAAAGAAATCATTCACTCCTCTTTTGTATCTTGCATCTATAGTATTTTTGCCCTGGTGGATTTCTCTCTCTTTTACTAAAAGTATGGAATCTTGGGTTACTAGTTGGTCGAATACTGGTCAATCAGAAATTTTTTTGAATGATCTTCAGGAAAAAAGTATTCTAGAAAAGTTCATAGAATTAGATGAAATCTTCTTCTTGGACCAAATGATCAAGGAATACTCGGAGACATATCTACAAAAGCTTCGTATAGGAATCCACAAAGAAACGATCCAATTAATCAAGATACACAATGAGGATCGTATCCATACGATTTTGCACTTCTCGACAAATATAATCTCTTTTGTTATTCTAAGCGGTTATTCTCTTTTAGGTAGTGAAGAACTTGCTATTCTTAACTCGTGGGCTCAGGAATTCCTATACAACTTAAGTGATACGGTAAAAGCTTTTTCGATTCTTTTATTAACCGATTTATGTATCGGATTTCATTCACCTCACGGTTGGGAACTAATGATTGGTTCTGTCTACAAAGATTTTGGATTTGTTCATAATGATCAAATTATATCTGGTCTTGTTTCCACTTTTCCAGTTATTCTGGATACTATTTTGAAATATTGGATTTTCCGTTATTTAAATCGTATATCTCCGTCACTTGTAGTTATTTATCATTCGATGAACGATTGATAAACGACCCCCCGATATTCATTTAATGAATTAGAATGGTTCTTACTTTGTAGTTATACATAAGCATTAAAAACGTTGGGGGGATTTCATCCTATAGTATTCCAGTAAAACGATTCCAGTAAATAGGCAGAATCGTGGATAGGGAACTATACTAGTGACCTACCCAATTTATTGTATAAATTTTTCGGATCAATGATTAGACCATGCAAACTAAAAATATTTTTTCTTGGCTAAAGGAACAGATTACTCGATCTATTTCCGTATCGCTCATTATATATATCATAACTCGGACATCTACTTCAAGCGCATATCCCATTTTTGCGCAGCAGAGTTATGAAAATCCACGAGAAGCGACTGGGCGTATTGTATGTGCCAACTGTCATTTAGCTAATAAGCCCGTGGATATTGAGGTTCCACAAGCGGTCCTTCCTAATACTGTATTTGAAGCAGTTGTTCGAATTCCGTATGATAAGCAAGTGAAACAAGTTCTTGCTAATGGTAAAAAGGGGGGTTTGAATGTGGGGGCTGTTCTTATTTTACCGGAGGGGTTTGAATTAGCTCCTTTCGATCATATTTCTCCCGAGATGAAAGAAAAGATAGGCAATTTGTCTTTTCAGAGCTATCGTCCTAATAAAAAGAATATTCTTGTAATAGGGCCTGTCCCCGGTCAGAAATATAATGAAATCACCTTTCCTATTCTTTCCCCCGATCCCGCGACTAAGAAAGATGTTCACTTCTTAAAATATCCTATATACGTAGGTGGGAATCGAGGAAGGGGTCAGATTTATCCCGACGGAAACAAAAGTAACAATACAGTTTCGAATGCTACAGGAGCGGGTATAATAAGTAAAATCTTACGAAAAGAAAAGGGGGGATATGAAATAACCATAACAGATCCATCCGATGGACGTCAAGTAGTTGATATTATCCCTCCAGGACCAGAACTTCTTGTTTCAGAGGGTGAATCCATCAAATTTGATCAACCATTAACGAGTAATCCCAATGTGGGTGGATTTGGTCAGGGAGATGCAGAAATAGTACTTCAAGATCCATTACGTGTCCAAGGCCTTTTGTTCTTCTTTGCATCTGTTATTTTAGCACAAATCTTTTTGGTTCTTAAAAAGAAACAGTTCGAAAAGGTTCAATTGGCCGAAATGAATTTTTAGACTCACGAATTTCTCGATATCAGGCTCGTAAAAAGAATAAAATTCTTGTTATCAATTATGAATTATGTATGATCAAAAAAACTCAATTCTGAAAAACTTTTATTTATTAGTCAAATTGAATTTGTTACTGTTGCTGGATGCCAATGTCAGAAAATGGATCCATTTTTTTTCTATTTCAAATAGACGGAAATTGGGATAGATATCAGCATAAGTAAGCGAGTAATAGAACGAACTAGAAATGTGGGGAACAAATAATTCTAGGAGTAGAAGGTATTATTTGTCTTCCTAGCCTTCGACACAAGAAAAGGGATTTTCTATACCCCCCTTTCTTGTGTTGAAAGAACAATGATTTTTGATTCTGTTCGTCAAAAATCCCTAGTCTGGGTTTCGGTTTTCGAGATGTATCAGAACTCTTTTTCGATTTATTACGGACAAATACCCAACAATAATAAATAATTAATATTAATTATAATAAAGAAATAATTAATAAAGTGTTAAGTGTTGGACAAACAAAAAACTAGAACTTATTCAATGAACTTATCAAAAATGTCAATTTTTGGATATACTAAAATCAAATAAATAGGATAAGAATATAGAAAGTATT